AGGAGGTCCAATGCAAGTTGCAATTAAACTTTTTTGTTTTTTTTTTGTTCAAATATTTTATTGTGATTCGACATCAAATAAACTGACTCACGCTCTGTAGGATTTGAACCCACGACATCGGGTTTTGGAGACCCGCGTTCTACCGAACTGAACTAAGAGCGCTTTCTTATGCTTATGACAGGGGATACAACTGTACTGTAAAGAAATCTACCCCAATGCATCTTGCATACATATAGTATAAAAAACGGAAAATTATGTACAATTTGAATCGTTCTCAATTAATCCTCGTTACTGTCCATATGAAGAAGTAATAGGTAGGGATGACAGGATTTGAACCCGTGACATTTTGTACCCAAAACAAACGCGCTACCAAGCTGCGCTACATCCCTTTTTTTTTCAAATTGTTGGGCAGTCTCATTCTACAAAATACCTGTCTTGTTTTCCATATCTTCATTTTTTCCTCCATCTATATACAATTTTCTTATCATTTCTTCTATTCCTTTTGGTTTCATATAAGAAAATCTTATACATATCATAAATATAAGAATTATATACATCTGAAACCTAACGTATAAAAAAGTTTTATCAGTAATGTTCAGGAACAGGGGATTAGATGAAAATCTCATCTATTGATTAATTGTACATATCTATTTTAGCATTTAGTTCGGAATTCTGTGTAAAATAAATACAAATGATCTTGAACTACAACATCTGACCATATACACATATGTATTACAATCCATGGGAAAGGAGGATTTTCAATGCGAGATATAAAAACATATCTCTCCGTAGCACCTGTGCTAAGTACTCTATGGTTTGGGTCTTTAGCAGGCCTATTGATAGAGATTAATCGTTTATTCCCGGATGCCTTGTCATTCCCATTTTTTTGATTCTAGTTATTGATTATGTGAAGAAATGAATAAAATTAGAGATACAATTCTACATGACTCAAATTTCGAATTTCCTCCCTCCTTTTTCAGTTCTTTCATTTCAGTTCCTTAGCTTTAGGATAGGGAGAAAAGAAAAAAAAAGTGTATGGAACCTCAAAAAAATGTGATAGATCGAAGATCGAATTTGGGAGACCTAAAATTTAAATGTGGATCCAGTCTAGGGAGGGTTCCGCGAAATCATAGCTATAGAAAGAAGATACTTAAATTAAATAAGTAAATAAGAATAATAATTTAAATTTAGTGGATTTAGGATAGGAACAATTGATAGTTAGAAAGAAATTGTATTACTTAATTATTACTTCATAAAATTATTATTTTATTACTCTATAAAATAAAAAATGAAAATTTTTACTTAATTACATTAATAATTACATTAATATTAATTTTTAAATTTGAATAAATAATAATTTAATGATAATTGCAACGAAATTTTTATAAAATTCCATTTCTAGTTAGTAACTTCTATTTAATTTATTTTTGTTTTCTTCTTCTTCAGCTCGGATCGAAAATGTAAGAGTTAAGCCGATACAAAATTCAAAGGGGGTTTATGGCTAAGGGTAAGGATGTAAGAGTTATAGTTATTTTAGAATGTACCAATTGTGCCCGAAATGATGTCAATAAGGAATCACCGGGTATTTCTAGATATATTACTCAAAAGAATCGACACAATACGCCTGGTCGATTAGAATTGAGAAAATTTTGTCGCTATTGTCACAAGCATACGATTCATGGGGAAATCAAGAAATAGATTGAACGGAACACATGTGTTCTTTTCAAGTCAAAGAAGAAAAAGAGCTTAACATATATTTAATTTTCATTTTTAATATAGAATATGAATAATGTGTATACATTATGCATACAAATCAAAGCCTATTTTGGTAGGATCTGAAGTAAATAAAATAAAGAAATAGAATTTTAGAGATAAGGAATAAACCATGGATAAATCCAAACAATCTTTTCGTAAATCCAAGCAATCTTTTCGCAAATCCAAACGATCTTTTCGTAGGCGTTTGCCCCCAATTAGATCGGGGGATCGAATCGATTATAGAAACATGAGTTTAATTAGTCGATTTATTAGTGAACAAGGGAAAATATTATCTAGACGGGTGAATAGATTGACTTTGAAACAACAACGATTAATTACTATTGCTATAAAGCAAGCCCGTATTTTATCTTTGTTACCCTTTCTTAATAATGAGAGACTATTTAAGAATAAAAAATCGGAGTCGATCCCCCGAACTCGAATTACTCGTCCTAGAAAAAAAAAATAGACATACTCCTCAATTGACTCCAAACTCCAATTGTAACTCAAGTTCCGATGTGTTTTTTGTTCGAAAAGGCCTAGAATCTAGAAGAGTGGGTTCCGGTGTTAAAAGAAAAAAAAATTCCCATTTTTTTTAAACATGTTCGTTCATTCCTATTACTTATTTTTTTTAAGTGATTTTTATTCTATCTTCCCGGAGAAGTCACTCCGGGGAATTCTGTTTCGTTTCAATCATTCCTTTACTGTACATGACTTTATAATCTACTTTATTTGATTTGATGATCTTGTTGGAAATCATGTAAAGACAATTCTTATTTGATATAGCTATTTGTGCAGGTATTTTACGATTAAGAAGCAATTGCTTCTTGTACAGATTATGTATTAATATACTATAACTATACAATACCAACTTTTCGCGAGTTATTGCATTTATCCGAGTGATCCACAAACGACGAAAATCCCTCTTTTGCCTGCCTCTATCTCGATGAGAGGAAGCCAAAGCTCTAATTTTTTGTTGAGTAATCGTTCGAATAAGTCTCGAATGAGCCCCTCTAAAGGTTGACGCAAAAAAACGAATTTTTGTTCGACGTCTACGAGCTATATATCTCCGTCTAACTCTTGTCATTGAATCAAATTAAATCTTAATGAATAACTAATTGATTTCTATTCTTTCAGCCATCCTTTTATCCCCCTTGGTCAATGAATAACAAAACGGATTATTCCGATATATAAAATATGAATTCGAATGGCTTTTGCTACTATAACCTTCCTTACCACCATTTTTTATTCCTTTCAGGCATTTCACCTGAAAATAATAAATTATAATGATACTAAAAAAAAGTGGGTTCCTTCGTTTCTATGGTTATTTCTTAAACGGCGAGGTCCTCTCTATACACCGGAGCTTCTTCTTTCATTTAATCAAATGGTATTGTGAACTTGTATAGTTCACACTCTTTGGCTCTACCCATCAATTATCAATTATAGAGTAATAGCTCTTTTCACAATAAGAGTTATCTATACAGTAACGGCATTTAATTAGGAAAGTTGGCTAGGTAGCTGACCCTCTTAGTCCGTTCTTTTAACAATGGGAGCATAATTTTTTTGCTTCTTATGATACCATTTCCTCCGCTTAATGGATAACTATTTACTACCTATGGGGAATTGCTTTTCATCTCAAATTTAGGTGATTGGATTTACACCAATGGAAACCATAAATTCCATACACAATATAGATATATGAAAAATCTTTTCCATTTACTCTATTCATTGGTGCCGTTCAGTAATACTGGAAAAATTTTATCATTTGTATTTGTTCGAACTCATGATCTGAACGAGTCGCACATACACCCTAGTACATGTTCCTCGACGCTGAGGACATTCTCTAAGAGCGGGAGATTTCGTAACATTTCTTATTGGCTGTCTTGCATTTCTAATAAGTTGTTTAATAGTTGGCATGTCGTATATATATATATATACGTTGTATATATAATTAGAAATTAGAATGGAATGGGTTGGTTTAGATCGATCTTAACCTGAGAATTAATCTGATAATTAATGATTATCCATTTTTTCTATTCAATATAAAATCACAGAAAATTAAATTACGGATAGATTTACAATAAAAAATCCTCGAAATCCTCAGGATCCGCCCCTACAAGATCAACAATGCCGTGAGCTTGGGCTTCTGTTGCTGACATAAAAATATCTCTTTCCATGTCTTGGGCTACAACCCAAAGAGGCATACCTGTTCTTTGTACATAAACCTTTGTGAGGGTTTCGCGAAGTTTCACTATCTGTCTCGTTTCCCTGAAAAAGTCCCCTGATCTTCCGTCATAAAAAGAACTAGCAGGTTGATGAATCATAATCCTAACCTAATGTTATTGATATAACAGGTTCTTCTATCTCGCATGATTGGGCTAAATTAAAGGATAAAAAAAAATAAAAAGAAGAAAATGGAATTGAACAACCGTACGGGCATTTCTATGTTGCATACGGCTCCGCAATGGAATTTACTTTATTCTTCTCTTCTATCGAAGAAATATAATTTATCTGATTCAGATCGTTGAATTATCCATTTACCACCCTTCCTTTCGTAGGAGTAAAAAATACTATGATGGTTCTGTTGCTTTATATAGATATCTTATCTATGATTTAGCAATCCCAAAGTTCCCTTCTGATACGATCAAATAAGGAAATTTTTTTTTTTTCGTACTCTTTCATAAGATGAATATCAAAAAGAGACTTCTGGTGTGGAAGAAAAAAAGTTTGTGACGCTGAAATGTACTCCCGACACATAAAATCAACAAATCGGAAATACCCTTTGTTTCATACTACTATCTCGATACAAAATGTCATGTTATGAAAAAACAATAAAATAAAATAATGGTTTGTTTAGATCGAACTCGAAATGCCATGCTATTATTACTTATTATTCATATTCAATATGGCGAAGGCATAGTGTTTCTTTTTTTTTCAAATAAAAACTCATTGGCGCCAAGCGTGAGGGAATGCTAGACGTTTGGTAATTTCTCCTCCGACCAGGATGAAAGATGCCATTGAAGCGGCTATTCCCATGCATATTGTATGCACGTCGGGCGTCACAAATTGCATAGTATCAAAAATAGCTATTCCTGATATTACCCATCCGCCGGGAGAGTTTATAAATAAATAAAGATCCCTAGTCTGATCTTCTATACTGAGATATACCATGAGACCAACAATAGTATTCGAGATCTCCTCCTTGACCTCTTGTCCTAAAAAAAGTAATCTTTCTCGATAAAGTCGGTTGATTAGGACAAAATCCTATCCTTTAGTCCTTTAGGAGCCGTACACGCACCTTTGGATGCATACGGTTCAAAATAAAAATTAAATGGAGAAAAAAGAATCAATGTGTCGATTCTTGTTCTATTTCTTTTTTCTTTAACTTAATAGGTTTTTCTTCCATTTTTCAAAAAACATGAGATGTGTTCTCGCTTCCTTACCTATAAAAAAAAGAATTTATTGAACTTATTGAAATTGAACTAATCTCTCTCATTGATGTATTATTTCATCGATATTCAAATCACGATGCAATTTTCTTGTTCCTGAATGGGCCCTTGCAATTCTTTTAGGTTCATGTTCTACTCCGGGAAAAGATCTGTCCGAATTTTATTTGCACATATAGGGCAAATAATCTCAGTACCACTTCTTTTTTTTTTCAATTCGTTTCATGTCTTTTCCCAACTCAACTATTTGATGTATTCATCATGCTATTCTGTTGGTTATTGGTTGGACGTTTGAAATCACTCTTATAGTAACTCATCTTACTTATAGTAATATAGTAAGGATAAGAATCCTTTATAATACAAGTAATAATCATACATATATTACCAATTTGGTATTTTCTGAACGGAGCCTGAATACTTTATTTTTCCAAGTGAACCATAAATCCTCCTAATTGATAATATGGATCCCAAAATGCAAATATAAATAAATTGATCTAATTACACTTCACGCTCCGAATGATTGATGCTTCCCTCAATACAATATTTCTTGGGCGAAACAGAGGATATCTCGATCGGGGGAGAAAACGGGTAAATTCCATATGACTCAATATGTCTGACAAGTCGCACTATAACTCAACCCAAGTTGCATCTTCCTCTCCGGGATTCCGAAAAGGTACTTTTGGAACACCAACGGGCATTAATTTAAAGACAAAATTGAGTACTATACTTCGCGTTAATATGGAAACGTAACAATGGCTTTATCATCTTTATCTCTTTTTCTCTTTATTGTATTTTATACATAGATTGAAAGGTTTATATTGAAAGGTTTATAGAGTAAGACAGAATGAATAAAGAGAAAATTTAACTAACGTATCAATCGTTGGAATGATAAACAAGTATCTATGTATTTGTTTCCCTAAAGTAGGAGTAATCCTCCCATTGCGTATTGGTACTTATCGGGTATAGAATAGATCCGCTTCTCTTTGTTCTTACAAACAGAATTTTTCCCTTATTTTCAATGGAACGGAATAAATATTAACCTTTTCTCATACAGAATCTACTGAAAAGTTAGGTACATAGTATAGTCTTTTCCAATTCCAATGCGATAAAATAAAGTGACATAGTGTCTAGTTTTTTTTTGATAAAGGGGTGTTTCCATGGGTTTGCCTTGGTATCGTGTTCATACTGTCGTATTGAATGATCCTGGTCGATTACTTTCGGTCCATATAATGCATACAGCCCTAGTTGCTGGTTGGGCCGGTTCGATGGCTTTATACGAATTAGCAGTTTTTGATCCCTCTGACCCCGCTCTCGATCCAATGTGGAGACAAGGTATGTTCGTTATACCCTTCATGACTCGTTTAGGAATAACCAATTCGTGGGGCGGTTGGAGTATTTCAGGGGGAACTATAACGAATCCAGGTATTTGGAGTTATGAAGGTGTGGCAGGGGCACATATTGTGTTTTCTGGTTTGTGCTTCTTGGCAGCTATCTGGCATTGGGTGTATTGGGACCTAGAAATATTCTGCGATGAACGTACGGGCAAACCTTCTTTGGATTTGCCTAAGATCTTTGGAATTCATTTATTTCTCTCGGGGTTGGCTTGCTTTGGTTTTGGCGCATTTCATGTAACAGGTTTGTATGGTCCTGGAATATGGGTGTCCGATCCTTATGGACTAACCGGAAAAGTACAACCTGTAAGTCCTGCATGGGGCGCGGAAGGCTTTGATCCTTTTGTTCCCGGAGGAATTGCCTCTCATCATATTGCAGCGGGTACATTGGGCATATTAGCGGGCTTATTCCATCTTAGTGTCCGTCCGCCTCAACGTCTATACAAAGGATTGCGTATGGGCAATATTGAAACTGTACTTTCCAGTAGTATCGCTGCTGTTTTTTTTGCAGCTTTCGTTGTTGCTGGAACTATGTGGTATGGTTCAGCAACAACTCCAATCGAATTATTTGGTCCCACTCGTTATCAGTGGGATCAAGGATACTTTCAGCAAGAAATATACCGAAGAGTTAGCGCCGGACTAGACGAAAATCTAAGTTTATCGGAAGCTTGGTCTAAAATTCCCGAAAAATTAGCTTTTTATGATTACATTGGTAATAATCCGGCAAAAGGGGGATTATTCAGAGCAGGGTCAATGGATAACGGGGATGGAATAGCTGTTGGATGGTTAGGGCACCCTGTCTTTAGAGATAAAGAAGGGCGCGAGCTTTTTGTACGTCGTATGCCTACTTTTTTTGAAACATTTCCGGTGGTTTTGGTGGATGGAGACGGAATTGTTAGAGCCGATGTTCC